GACAAAGGGCTGATCTTTGAATAGGAAAAAGAATGGATCTGCAGGGTCCCAAATGAATTGGCTTATTCGAAAAAAGCCTTGTTCTTTGGAAGATCTATCTCGTGTCTGGTACTCCATGGTTCCACTCTGCAAGAACTCCGAATCATTCTCTTGAAGCTCATCATAAATGATCCGCTTGCCCCGAAATGACCTGGCCCAATAGGGAAATCCCAATTCATTGGTCCTTTCGATACAATCAAATAGATTGCCACAAGGGCGCCATATTCTAGGAGCCCAAACTATGTGATTGAATAAATCCTCCTCTATCTGTTGCGGGTCGAGGGCTCCTTCTCTTTCCCCTTCTTCAAACTCCGATTCGTATTTTTTTTCATATAGAAATCTCTGATCAACGATAGAACAAGATCCATTTTGGATCATATCTAACTGATTCCTTGGTTCGGACCGAAGAAGCAATGTCACTCGATCATTATCAAACTGACTGCAATCTTTTTCTGTCCGTGAGGATCCCAACAGAGCGCCTTCTACTTCTAATAGGCCATGAACTAGATCAGAATCATTCTCAACGAATTCATAAGAAGTGATCCAATTTTTCTCATCGGGTCCGGGTGGAGACCAAAGATCTTGAGCGACCGATCCGGCAGAACAACTCAAAAGATAAAGAAGTATCGTTAATTTCTTCATGCTCGTTCCAAGTTCGAAGTACCATTTGTACAAATAAGAATCCCCTTCCTTACATGATTTCTTCTTCATATAGATAGATATAGGATCTATGGGGCAATTACTTAGAAGTACATTTTGTGCAACAGCCCTTCCTATCTGATAGAAAAGGATCCCATGATCCTGAACCGATCTTACCTGGGATCGCAAATCCCAAGTTTGTCTATGAAGAGCTGATCTAATTGTATTAGTGTCTATAATTGATTTCTTCTGTGTAATACTAATTGATAGGGCCTCGTTGGTAAGTGCTACAAGATCTCGTGCATTGGAACCCATGGTTATGGACCCGAATCCGTTAGTATGGAACATTTTCTTTTCCAAGTGAAATCCCCTAGTATATGAAAGAATGAAAAAGTGCTTTCGTTGTTGTGGAATAAGAAGCCTTCGTATCTTAATGCATGTATTTAATTTATTCGGAGCTATTAGAGTGGGATCCACTTTTTGGGGAATATGAGTCGAAGCAATAACAAGAATATTTCGAGTGGAACATCTTTCACTATCTCTGGAGAGATAGTTCACTAATAGACCGAGGGATAAGTAATTCGACTCATTCACATACAGATCATGAATGTTTGGAATCCATATTATGCAAGGGGACATTGCTTTTGCTAATTCTAATTGAGGGGTGGTATCAAATCGGTCTATTTTCGGCGTCATATACATAGTTAGCACATTCGTCATAGTTAGCAGCTCCGTATCAAGGTCATCATCAATATCGTCACTATCATCAATATCGATATCGTCACTATCATCAATATCGATATCGTCAATAAGATAACCTTTAGGCTTGTCATCCAGGAACTTGTTCGGAAATACCGTAATGAAAGGAACATAGGAGTTTGTCGCTAGGTATTTGACCAAATAGGATCGTCCAGTTCCTATAGAACCTATCACTAAAATACCCCTAGAAGGGGATAGGGCTAAGCGGAGCGAAAAGGGTTTTCCATGAGATGGGAAATGAGAACTATTAGCCCCACACGAGGTTTGTGAATAAGTGATTGTCTGATAATGAGCAAGGAATATCCGTCTTTCTGCTAAACAGGATCTATTGAACTCATAATTCATTAGATACTTTTTATGAATGTCAACTAAGTATCGTAAGTAAATGGATCCCGGTTGTTCAATCATTTGATAACCAGAGTCATTCTTTGATAAACGATCACTATGAGTCAGACTCAATAGAATTTGATCAATCCTTTTTTCCGTCGTTAAGGTGGAGAACTGAACCAAGAATTCTCTTTCTTCATCATCAATCGAATCACTGTTCGCGACCCAGGATTCTATTTTATCATCAATCCAATCACCGTTCACGTTTTTTCTTTTTCTTATCAATGAATAGATCTCTTTACTTGTACGACTCAGATGTCTCGTATTTCTCGAAAAAGTGATTCGATTGATGGGATTTGGTATGATACTGATGAGATCGATGAGATTGATATTCAAATATTTCTTCTTAGAACGTATTGATTTGACCCCATAAGCGGGACCACCACCCAATAGCATGTTGCCGCCAGAAGCAGAACCCCGTATTTCTTCCAGAGAATCTCCTAATTGTTCCAGAGCAACTAGAAAGAGATTCTTTAACCAGAAAGAATTCAGTTCAGATGTAGGATACCTATCCAGAAGTTTTCGCAACTCAATCATGTATGATGGAATCATCAAAGATTTGATCTTTTCTAACTCTGTCTGTAACTCACTAGAGGCTCGGAAAACAAAGAGAAGATGTGTACGAACGAGATATCCAGCAACAAGAAGAAGGAAAAGGATTGAATAGAGGAACTCC